CTGCCAAAATGTTATGGCGTCAGCCCGGTTAAGGGTGACAGCTATGTCTGTGGGTGCGTGAATAAAGTAGGGGGGTTGGTTTATAAATAGTAGAAATGCATGTAAAAATGCAAAAAAATTTCGTGGGGGGGTCTAAGTTCAGTTATAAAGCTGCGTGGGCTAGAATACTGTAAAAAATCTTTCGGTTTAGGGGTTTAACGAGAGCTAATTTTACAGGAAAACTAGTTCATGGGGGGTAGGGGGGTTTACGCCTAAAAAATTTTTACTAATGTGATGTTCTTTGTAGTTTTGTGTATATGAAAAAATTTGCTAAAAAATTGAAAAAAATCGCTAAAAAAAATGGGTTTTTGATTTTTCTTCACTATGGATTTTTAGAAGATCGTAAAATTTAAAATTTTAGCATACCCCCGGGGAAAAGGTAGGGAAAGGTGGTCAAACATCAAGGTGATGAAGAAAATTTATGTCAGTAAAACATTAATGTTTAACACCTTAGGAGTGGACCTCAGATGTTTCTCTTAGCCAAAGAACTGAAGTGTTCCACCCTATTTTATGGATTCCGGCCCCACTTTGAGATGACAAATGAAAGCTCCCCCCCCCCAAAAAAAAAAAGATCGCCAGATGCAGGTTAGGAGATAATAGCTACGTTAAGGTGTTTATGTAACAAACGTTAAGAGGGAGGCATTTGTGAAGATCATTTTTAAGTCTATACAATTGAGGTCACAACGGATTCACTTCCGCCGGAGGCCTCTTACCCTTACTAGTAGGTCTTCTTCAATTCTAGTACTTCACCTTAAGATCATCCTAGAACTTTTACATACGTTGCCGCAACTTGTGTATTTTCCGAGAGCAATTGCTCTGTCCTAGTTAGTTAACTTTTCTTAAAAATAGATTTGATTCATTGTGCTTTTGTACTCTGTCATATATGTTTTTATTCATTATGTTTATTATTTATTTTAATTTTTTTATTATTAGATAAATTTCATGTCTATTCTTAATTTCGTATTGTTCTTCAGTTATTTGAGTTTATTTTTTAGGTGTTCTTGATAAATTTTAATTGGTAATTATATGTTTATTGTTTTAGTTTTTATGCTAATCTTGTTTTATGGTTGTATTCAGTTTTGTCTTATTAACATTGATTATTGTTTGATATTATAAGAGTGCTTCTTTTACTTTTCTTACTCGAGGTTTTAGTGTAAGTATTGCTTATGCAAGTACCAATAGTTTAAGATATTATGATTATTGAAACAGTACGTATGTAACTCTTAATTAATATGTAGATCAAGGTTTACCAACTTTTATTCTTAATTTTTAATTTTTTTAAGAATGGTTATGTTGTTTTAATTTTTATGCTCGAATTTTTGGTTTTGTTTATATTCATTTTCTATATGTTGGTTAAGAATTTTTAATTGTTCTTATATGAATGTTTTAATAAATTTTTAACTTTCTTGTATTTATGTTTTTTTACTTAATGTTTTTTAATGATATTTATTTTTCTTGTTGGTGTCAGGTTGTATGTAGTTAAAAGTGGTTTAAGGATTTTGGAGTGAATATTATTCATATTATGTAGTTATACATAAGTTATTTGAGTTTTCATTTTCTTGTTATTTAGATATTCATGTTTTGTAACAGTTTTATGGATTTATCAATTTAGTCTTATATCATTATTGTTATGTGGATATTATGCATTGTTAGTATGTTGTTCTTTATTGTACTGGATAGTGTGTTAAATCAGGTTTTTGAGTTGTATTAAATGTCTTTATAAATACGTTTATTATCTTTTTTTCATTCATTTAATTTTGGTCTTATTATTCATGTTTGGTTCCCCTGAAAATGTTAAATCATTCTCTTGAGTAATCTTTAATCATACATTTTTGTCCTCTAGCATTAATATAAAATGTTGGTAAGATATGCATGAGGAAAGTAAATTAATGCTCGATTATACATAGTATTAAGGTATTACATTAATATAAAATGTCGGTAAGATATGCATGAGGAAAGTAAATTAATGCTCGATTATACATAGTATTAAGGTATTACATTAATATAAAATGTTGGTAAGATATGCATGAGGAAAGTAAATTAATGCTCGATTATACATAGTATTAAGGTATTACATTAATATAAAATGTTGGTAAGATATGCATGAGGAAAGTAAATTAATGCTCGATTATACATAGTATTAAGGTATTACATTAATATAAAATGTTGGTAAGATATGCATGAGGAAAGTAAATTAATGCTCGATTATACATAGTATTAAGGTATTACATTAATATAAAATGTTGGTAAGATATGCATGAGGAAAGTAAATTAATGCTCGATTATACATAGTATTAAGGTATTACATTAATATAAAATGTTGGTAAGATATGCATGAGGAAAGTAAATTAATGCTCGATTATACATAGTATTAAGGTATTACATTAATATAAAATGTTGGTAAGATATGCATGAGGAAAGTAAATTAATGCTCGATTATACATGGTATTAAGGTATTACATTAATATAAAATGTTGGTAAGATATGCATGAGGAAAGTAAATTAATGCTCGATTATACATAGTGTTGACAGGACATAGTTAAAATAGAATGCTGGCTTTGGGGGTCAGAGGTGGGAGTTTAAATCTCTTTGTCTTGAGGAGCGGCTAACCTCCACTCTTCGGCTTACGAGGCCGATGCTTTATTTAAGCTATCAAGACTATTAGTTAAGTAGTTTGTTTTCCAGGGTGCCTAGGGCTGGGAACAGGAACAGGAAGATTAAGAAGTAAATTGTGGAGGCTACTTGTCCAATGATAATGAAGGGCTCTTCGACTGGCTGTCCTCCGATTCAGGTTAAAACTACAGTGTCCGCGACTAGCGCTCAGAAGGCTATTTGCGTAAGAGGCCGGAATATTAGTCCTCGTTGTTTAGACGTGTGGGTGAGTGGTAGGAGGACTAGAATGGCGATGGAAAGTATTAGGGCTAGGACCCCGCCAAGCTTGTTTGGGATTGATCGTAGGATGGCGTATGCGAATAGGAAGTACCATTCTGGCTTGATGTGTGGGGGTGTAACAAGTGGGTTAGCGGGGGTGAAGTTTTCTGGGTCTCCTAGGAGGTTTGGTGAGAATAGGGCTATCATGGCTAGGGCTGTCAGTAGGGTGAGGAATCCCAGGATGTCTTTAAAGGAAAAGTAGGGGTGGAATGAGATTTTGTCTGGGTCGGAGTTAAGTCCTGTGGGATTTGTTGAGCCTGTTTCGTGGAGGAATAGTAGGTGTAGAAGACTTGTCCCGGCGATTGCGAACGGCAGGAGGAAGTGGAAGGCGAAGAATCGTGTTAAGGTGGCGTTATCTACTGAGAAGCCTCCTCAGATTCATTGCACAAGGGTGTTGCCAACGTATGGAACGGCTGACAGAAGATTTGTAATTACGGTTGCCCCTCAGAATGATATTTGTCCTCATGGAAGAACATAGCCCACAAAAGCTGTAGCTATAACTAGGAAGAGTAGGACTACCCCGATGTTTCAGGTTTCTTTATACAAGAATGATCCGTAGTAAATGCCTCGTCCAATGTGTATGTAAATGCAAATGAAGAAGAAAGAGGCCCCATTGGCGTGCAGGTTTCGAATTAGTCAGCCGTGATTGACGTCTCGGCAGATATGGGCCACTGATGAAAAAGCGAGGGAAGTATCTGCGGTATAGTGTATTGCTAGAAATAATCCTGTGGCGATTTGTGTGATTAAGCATACCCCTAGAAGAGATCCAAAGTTTCATAGTGATGATAGGTTTGAGGGCGTTGGTAGGTCAATAAATGAGTTGTTTACAATTTTGATTAGTGGATGGGTTTTTCGGATATTGGGTGCCATTGTTCCTATAGTTGAATAACAACGGTGGTTTTTCGGGTCATTGGTTCTGGTTAGAGTCCTGATGGGAATTATGGTGTATTTGGTTTCTTTTTTTATAATCTGTTTAGTTCTAGGGCTGGTTGCTGTAGCTTCTAATCCTTCTCCTTATTTTGCTGCCTTAGGTTTGGTGGTGGCTGCTGCATTTGGTTGTTTAGTTATTGTAAGTTTGGGTGGGAGTTTTTTGTCGTTAATCTTGTTTTTAATTTATTTAGGTGGTATGTTGGTTGTGTTTGCGTATTCTGCTGCTCTTACGGCTGAGCCTTATCCTCAAGCCTGGGGAAATTGACCTGTGCTTGGGTATGCTTTAGTTTATTTGTTATTGGTTATGCTTGGGTTTTCGTTTATAGTTGATGGAGATTTTGGTTCTTGGGCGGTCAGTATAGAGGTTAGTGGTAGCATGATTCGTGAGGATTGGATTGGGGTTAGTTTGGTGTATGATTGAGGTGGGTGAATATTGTGTGTTTGTGGATGAGTGTTGTTGTTGACGTTGTTTGTTGTTTTAGAGCTTAGCCGTGGGCATTTTGTTGGAAGTCTTCGTGCTTTATATTAGTAGAAGGATGAGTAATAAAGATACTGAGAAGAGCGCTAAATAGGTCTTAATTAATCCTTGTTGCATGTTTGAGATGGTTTTAATCACTGGCAGTTGTTGGTTAGCTAAGCCTTGTGGGCCGGCTTTTTCATATCAGGATATATCAATAAGATGAGTGGCAACGGTTTGAGACATTAGTAGGTTTAGTTTAGGAACTATTCGGTGTATAATTGATGGATAGAATCCTAATATATTTGAGAATGAGTGGTGTTTATATTTGATTGTTTGAATAAAAGATGAAGATATTTTCGAGATGTCTATTGCAACCAGCAGGCCAAGAATTGTTACAAATACAGCAGCTTCTTTGGCGAATAAAGGTATTGTTATAACGGGGGTAAAAGATGGTGTCATGTTCGATGAGATTAACAGTCCTGCGACAATGCTTCCTCAAGCCAATCGTTTAATTGGGTTAATGACAGAGGGGTTGTTTTCGTTGATTGCTGGAAGTGTGTTGTGTCGTGGGTGCCCTATTTGTGCTATTGAGATAATTCGAAAGCTATAAACGGCTGTAAATGATGTAGCTGTAAGTGTAAGGATAAGTGCCCAAGTGTTGGTGTAGCTTGTGTTAATGGCTTCAATAATGGCGTCTTTGGAAAAGAAGCCTGCTAAAAATGGGGTGCCCATTAAGGCCAAGCTTCCGATTGTTAAGCAAGATGTAGTGATGGGTAAAGATTTTTGTAGTCCGCCTATTTTTCGGATATCTTGTTCGTCGTTGAGACTGTGGATAATAGAGCCAGAGCATAAAAACAGCATTGCTTTAAAGAATGCGTGGGTGCAAATATGGAAGAAGGCAAGCTGTGGGAGGTTGAGGCCAATGGTTACTATCATTAAGCCTAATTGGCTTGAGGTGGAGAAGGCAACAATTTTTTTGATATCATTTTGAGTGAGTGCGCAGGTTGCTGTGAATAGGGTTGTAATAGCTCCTAGGCATAGGCAGATATTAAGTGCTGTTTGGTTGTTTTGCATAAGGGGGTGTATGCGGATTAGTAGGAAAATTCCGGCAACTACTATTGTGCTAGAATGAAGTAGGGCTGAGACTGGGGTTGGACCTTCTATTGCTGCTGGTAGTCAAGGGTGAAGTCCAAATTGTGCTGACTTTCCGGTTGCGGCCAAGATTAGGCCTAATAGGGGCAGTGTTGTAATGTTTGTGGGTAGTACTTCTTGTATTTCCCATGAGTTTGTGTTTATTGAAATTCATGCTATACTTAGAATTAGTCCGATATCGCCAACACGGTTATAGATGACGGCTTGAAGAGCAGCAGTGTTTGCGTCTGCTCGTCCGTGCCATCAACCGATAAGTAAGAAGGACATGATTCCTACCCCCTCTCATCCAATAAATAGCTGGAATATGTTATTAGATGTTACTAGAATGATTATTGCTAGCAGAAAAATTATGAGGTACTTAAAGAATTGGTTAATGTTTGGGTCGGCGTGTATGTATCAAATAGCAAACTCAAGGATTGACCAGGTTACGAAAAGGGCTACTGGAACAAATATTAGTGAGTAGATGTCAAATTTAAAGCTAAGATAGATGTTGAAGGTGGTAATGTTTATTCATTGGTAGTTAGTTGTGACAGATTCAACTCCTTTATCTAGAAAGATTAGCAGTGGGATAAGGCTAATAATGAATGACAGTTTTACTGACGTTTTAATAATCTCTCGAAGGTTAGGGGTGTTAAAGGTTGTAAAGGTTAGTATAATCGGCAGGAGGAGGGTTGTAATTGTTAAAATTAGTGAGGATTGGAAAAGAGTTGGTATGTGCATAGCTTTTACTTGGGGTTGCACCAAGAGTCTTTGGCTCCTAAGGCCAATGGATCGTCTATTTTCCTTTAAAAGCCGAAGAGGCCGCAGAGTTGAACCGCGGTACAAAGTAATTAGCAGTTCTTTGTGTGCCCACCCTATTCGGTTGGTGAGAGGGGTTTAACCTCTATCTTTAGAATCACAACCTAGTGTTTTTATTAAACTACGCCTACAGGCGGCCAGGCCTCATATCAGGTCCGGTTTTATTATTAGGGGGATGATTGGAATTAGGTGAAGGCTTATTAAGACGTGCTCACGTGTATGGGTAGGATAGATTGAGGTTATGTGTTCTGGCAAGCATCCTCGTTGTGTTATTAAGAGTATGAAAAGAGAATAACTAGCGGTTAATAGTGTGCCTAATCCTGTCAACAGAATTGTTCAATTAGATCAGTCAAATATTGCTGTTATAATGGTAAGTTCTCCTATTAAGTTAGGGGTTGGGGGTAAAGCTATATTGGCTAGATTTGCTAAAAGTCATCATGTGGCTGTGAGGGGCAAGATGGACTGAAGTCCTCGAGTCAAAATAAGTGTTCGACTGTGTGTTCGCTCGTAGTTAGTGTTGGCCAGGCAGAATAGTGCTGATGAGATCAGGCCGTGCGCGACTATTAGCACCATGGCTCCGGTGAAACTTCATGGTGTTTGAATTAGTGCTGCTGAGATAACAAGTCCTATGTGGCTTACAGATGAGTAAGCGATTAGGGATTTCAGATCAGTTTGACGAAGACAGATAGAGCTTGTCATAATGATCCCTCATAGGGATAAAATTAGGAATGGGTAAACAAGGCTTTTTTCTGGGGGAAGAGTGGTTGAGATTCGTATAATCCCATACCCGCCTAGTTTTAGTAAAATTGCGGCTAAAACTATTGATCCGGCAATAGGGGCTTCTACATGGGCTTTTGGGAGTCAGAGGTGAATACCATATAATGGTATTTTTGCTATGAAGGCTAATAGGCAGGCGACTCATCATAGCTTGTTTGCTCATGTGTTGTCTAAGGGGTTGTAAAGCATAGAGAGAATGTTGATTGAAAGGGTTCCTGTTGAAGATTGGAGGGATATTAGGGCGACTAATAATGGAAGCGACCCCGCCAGGGTGTAAAATATAAAGTATGTTCCGGCGTTTAGTCGTTCAGCCTGATTTCCTCATCGTGTAATAACAAATAAGGTTGGAATTAGTGTTGCTTCGAACATAATGTAAAAAAGAATTAATTCTGATGCTGAAAAAGCCATAATTAATGATACTTGTAGAATGGCTAGTATTGAGATGAAGGTTCGTTGGCGGGTTAGTGGCTCTAAAGATATATGATTTTGACTCGCTAGAAGCATAAGAGGCAATAGTCAACAGGTTAGTACGAGTAGTGGGGTTGATAGTTGGTCTGTTATCAGAAGCTGGTTGGTGAATTGAGGGTTTTCTGATACGTTCACAAATCATAACAAGCTGACAAATGAAATTGTAAAGGCTTGCAGGGTCAGGGAAGGCCACAATCATCGTGAGGGGGTAAGCCAGGTGCTAGGAATGAGCATTAGGGTTGGAATAATGATTTTTAACATTGTAAAAGATTTAGGTTGTTTAAATTGTCTGACCCATGAGTTCGGGTTGTTGCAATTATTAGAGAAAGTCCGGCACCTGCCTCGCATGCTGAGAATGTCAATATAAGTAGGGGGGTGATAAATGATGATGATAGGTGAAGATTGGTTGGTCAGGCTGAGAGGCCAATGTATAGTGAGAGCATTACACCTTCTAAGCATAGTAGTGCCGAAAGGAGATGCGTTCGATGTAATACTAACCCTGTCAGGCTAAGTGCGAACGATGAGCAAAAGGTGAAGTGTACTGGTGTCATAGGGTTATTATAGATTTGAACTATAATCTGCTGAGTCGAAATCGGCTGTCTTTTTTAGACTAATTACCCACTCTGCTCATTCTAATCCGCCTTGGGCTCATTCGTAGATTAAACCCAATGTGAGTAAAGCGATAATAATAGATGTTCATAGGATTGTAGTTGTTGGTGAAGTTAATTGTGAGGCCCAAGGAAGTGGTAATAGTAAGGCGATTTCTAGGTCAAACAGTAAAAAGAGGATGGCCACTAGGAAGAAGCGTATAGAGAACGGTAATCGAGCTGACCCTAAGGGGTCAAACCCGCACTCGTATGGAGACAGCTTTTCTAGGTCTGGGGTAGTTTGTGGAAGCCAGAAGCTAATAATGGTTAAAATAACTGATAGGGCCAGGGCTAAAATCACGATTAACAGGATCATTACTTTCTCTCAGAGTCTAACTGAGACTTTGTGATTGGAAGTCACGTGTACTGTTTGATACTAAGAAAGTATGAACCTCATCAATAGATTGATACGTAGAGGAACAATCAAACTACGTCTACAAAATGTCAGTATCATGCAGCTGCTTCAAAACCAAAATGGTGTTTAGAGGTGAAATGAGATTGAACTTGTCGAATAAGACAGGTTAGTAGGAATAAGGAGCCAATGATTACGTGTAGGCCATGGAAACCTGTAGCTACAAAAAATGTTGAGCCGTATACACCGTCAGCAATTGTGAATGGTGCTTCGTAGTATTCTATTGCTTGCAGGGCGGTAAAGTATAGTCCTAGTATGATTGTTAAGGCTAGTGATTGGATGGCTTCTTTTCGGTTACCGCACATAATGGAGTGATGGGCCCATGTTACAGTAACTCCGGATGCTAACAGGACTGCTGTGTTTAAAAGTGGTACTTCAAATGGGTTAAGTGGGGTAATGCCGGCTGGGGGCCAACATTCACCAAGTTCGTGCGTTGGGGCCAAGCTTGAGTTGTAGAAAGCTCAGAAGAACCCAATAAAAAAGAAGACTTCAGATGTAATAAATAGAATTATGCCGTATCGTAGGCCTTTTTGAACTGGCGGGGTATGATGTCCTTGGAAAGTCCCCTCTCGGATAACATCCCGTCATCATTGAAGCATTGTTAGAAGCATGGTTACTAGGCCTATTGTTATTAAGACAGTTGAGTTGAAGTGAAATCATACTGCTAGACCAGAGGTTAATAGTAATGCTGCGATGGCTCCTGTTAGAGGTCAAGGACTTGGGTCTACTATGTGGTAAGCGTGTGCTTGGTGTGCCATTATACGTTTTCTTGTAAGTAGAGGCTTAGTAGAAGAACAAAGACGTATGCTTGAATTATAGCTACGGCTACTTCCAGCACGGTTAGCAATAATAAGACTGTAGCTGTTATAAGTGAAACTGTTAATATTATTGGTGCAAGAACAAGTGTTGCTGTAGAAATTAATTGAATTAACAGGTGACCTGCTGTAAGGTTAGCGGTTAATCGGACGCCTAGGGCCAGGGGTCGAATAAATAAGCTAATTGTTTCAATAATAATGAGAATTGGAATTAGGGGGGTTGGTGTGCCTTCAGGAAGCAGGTGTCCTAGGGATGTGGTGGTTTGATTTCGAAGCCCAATAATGATAGTAGCTAGTCATAGCGGTACTGCGAGCCCCATGTTTAGTGAAAGTTGAGTTGTTGGTGTGAATGTATAAGGCAGCAGGCCAAGTAGGTTTAAAGACATGAGTATAAGTATTAGGGATGTTAACATTAAGGCTCACTTGTGTCCGCCCTGGTTGATTGGAGAGAAGATTTGTTTAGTGAAGTTAGTGATGAATCATGACTGCAGGGTTGTTAATCGGTTGTTTAACCATCGAGATGATGGTGTTGGAAACAGAAGTCATGGGACAAGAAGGGCGAGTATGACAAGAGGAATGCCTAGTAGTGAGGGGCTCATAAATTGATCAAAAAAGCTTAAGATCATGGTCAGCTTCATGGTTGAGGGCTTTGTTTTTCTGTGTTTTGAGTTGTTGCTTCATTAGTGTTTTGGTAGTTAGATACTTTGGGTGGGATAATTGTTAAAAGAACTAACCAAGAGAAAACAAATAGCAGAAATCATGGGCCTGGGTTTAATTGTGGCATGTCATTAAGGGTGATTTGTGGTCACCAGTCTACAGCTTAAAAGGCTGTCGCTTCTCCTCTTAAGCTTCTTAATGAGGCTTCTGTTATTAGAGATCAAGTTTCGAAGTCAAGAAAGGGTACTGCTTCTACTACGATTGGCATAAAACTATGATTGGCTCCGCAAATTTCTGAGCACTGTCCGTAAAAAATTCCAGGTCGTGTGGCAATGAATGAGGTTTGGTTTAGACGTCCTGGGATAGCATCTGTTTTTACACCTAGTGATGGCACTGCTCAAGAATGTAGAACGTCTTCTGCTGTAACCAATATTCGAACAGGGGATTCTATGGGAACTACTATACGGTTGTCCACTTCTAAAAGTCGGAGTTGTCCGGGTGATAGCTCGCTTGTTGGGGTTATATACGAGTCAAAAGCTAGGTCCTGATAGTTGGTGTATTCGTAGCTTCAATATCATTGGTGGCCAATTGATTTTACAGTTAGATGTGGGTCGTTAACCTCATCTATTAGGTATAAGATTCGTAGGGATGGGAGGGCAATAACGATTAAGATGATAGCAGGCATGATTGTTCATACTATCTCGATCTCTTGGGCGTCTATTGAGTTTGTATTAGTGAGTTTAGTTGTTATTATAGTAGTAATAATATACAATACTAATGTGCTAATTAAAAAAACAGCTATTAAGGTGTGGTCGTGAAAGTAAAGTAGCTCTTCTATGATCGGTGAGGCTGCGTCTTGAAAACCTAGTTGTGTTGGGTGTGCCATGAAGAAGTATACCGGGGTCTAACTAGTAATTTTACCTTGACAAGGTAATGTAATTTTTTACTAATACTTCAATAAGAAAATGGCAGAGCGGTAATGCGATTGATTTGAAATCAGTTTATGGGGGTTCGACTCCTTCTTTTCTCGCTGCTTAAGCTTGAGTTTGAACAAAAGCTGGCTCCTCAAATGTGTGATAAGGTGGCGGGCAGCCATGAAGTCATTCAATATTGGTTGACGATAGTTCTGTTAGTGTTACTTCTCGTTTTGCTGAGAATGATTCCCAGATAATAAACATTATTATAATCACGGCCACTAAAGAGATTAATGATCCGATTGAAGACACTGTGTTTCATAATGTGTAAGCGTCTGGATAGTCAGAGTATCGTCGTGGTATTCCGGCAAGGCCTAAAAAATGCTGCGGAAAGAATGTCAAATTTACGCCTGTAAATATCACCCCGAAGTGGATTTTGGTTCATGTCTCGTGAAGTGTGTAGCCTGAGAAAAGGGGAAATCAATGAACGAATCCGCCTATAATAGCGAAAACCGCTCCCATAGATAGGACGTAGTGGAAGTGGGCGACCACATAGTAGGTGTCATGCAGGACGATGTCTAACGAGGAGTTGGCTAATACAATACCTGTTAGTCCCCCAACTGTAAATAGAAAGATAAATCCGAGTGCCCATAGTATCGCAGCGTCCCATTTAATTGTTCCTCCGTGCATGGTTGCTAGTCAGCTAAACACTTTAACGCCGGTTGGAATGGCAATAATTATTGTAGCTGATGTGAAGTATGCTCGTGTGTCTACATTGAGGTCTACGGTGAACATGTGATGAGCTCACACAATAAAACCTAAAAGCCCAATTGACATTATAGCTCATACTATACCCATATAGCCGAACGGCTCCTTCTTACCAGAGTAATAAGTGACAATGTGAGAGATTATACCAAACCCAGGTAAAATTAGAATATACACTTCTGGATGACCAAAAAATCAAAATAGATGCTGGTATAAAATTGGGTCCCCTCCTCCTGCCGGGTCGAAAAATGTTGTGTTTAGATTTCGATCTGTTAGAAGCATTGTAATTCCTGCCGCTAGAACTGGTAGAGAAAGCAATAGCAGGACTGCAGTGATGAGGACTGATCATACAAATAAAGGGGTTTGATATTGCGATATTGCTGGAGGTTTTATGTTGATAATAGTTGTAATAAAGTTAATTGCGCCTAAGATGGAGGAGACACCTGCCAGGTGTAAAGAGAAGATTGTAAGGTCTACTGAAGGCCCTGCGTGCGCGAGGTTACCAGCTAGCGGCGGGTATACTGTCCACCCAGTTCCGGCCCCTGCTTCGATGCCAGAGGAAGCTAGTAGTAGTAAAAAGGAGGGGGGTAGCAACCAGAAGCTTATGTTGTTTATGCGAGGGAATGCCATGTCTGGGGCGCCGATTATAAGAGGAACCAGCCAATTACCAAATCCGCCGATTATAATTGGCATAACCATAAAGAAAATTATTACGAACGCGTGTGCAGTGACAATAACGTTGTAAATTTGGTCATCACCAAGAAGAGTCCCGGGCTGGCTGAGCTCTGCCCGAATAAGGAGGCTAAGGGCAGTTCCAATTATACCCGCCCATGCACCGAATACAAGGTAAAGGGTGCCAATGTCTTTGTGATTCGTAGAAAACAGTCAACGAGTGATTGCCACAGGTAAGATGGCCGAAAGAACAGGCGGCGGGTTGTAGCCCTGATTATAGAGGTTCAAGTCCTTTTCTCACCAAGTCCTGCGGTGTTAGGCACAAAAGATTGCAAATCTTAAGGAGCAAATGAGAATTTGCCGGGGCTTCTCCCGTTTTTTTAGATACGGGAGAAGTAGAATGAAGCTCGCTGGATAGAGCGTTTAGCTGTTAACTAAAATGTTACGGGATCAAGGCCCGTTTTTCTAGTAAGGCTTTAGCTTAATTAAAGTGTCTGAGTTGCATTCAGTTGATGTGGGGTAGGGTCCTGCAAGTCTTATACAGAAACTAGAAGGTTTTAACTCCTGCTTAAAGCTTTGAAGGCTTTTAGTCTATTAACTTAAGTTTCTATAGTAGGTTTACGATTAGTGGTGTGATTGGAAGGAGTATAATAGACAAAATTATTGAGGCGGATGTCATAGTTGGATTTTGTATTGACTGATACCAAATAATATTAGAGTTTGATGTGTTTGGGGAAGAGGTTAAAGAGATTGTGTAAGACAAGCGTAAGTAGAAGAATAGGCTGAGCAAAGCTGATATAGCTATTATTGTGGCTAATGTTGTGGCGTTTTGATTTACAAGCTCTTGAATAATAAGTCATTTTGGCATGAAGCCTGATAGGGGTGGTAGTCCTCCTAGTGATAGTAGTGTAATAGTGCAAGCGGCTGCTATGGTTGGAGATTTTAAGCTAAGTATAGATAGAGTACTTATGTTTGTTGTTATTAGAGTTTTTATTGACAGGAATATTATAGATGTTATGATTAGATAAATAGCTAGGTTTAGCAGTATTAGTTGTGGAAGAATTGAAGAGATAGCTACTATTCATCCTAGGTGGGCGATTGACGAAAAAGCTATGATTTTGCGTAATTGAGTTTGGTTGATCCCTCCTCATGCTCCTACCAGTGTTGACAAAAGTCCAAGTGTAAGCAGGATGGTTGGGTTTAAATTTGAAGAGATCTGGTAAATTAGAGCTATTGGAGCTAGTTTCTGTCATGTTGATAAAACTAATCCTGTGGTTATATTAATTCCTTGAAGTACTTCTGGCAATCAGAAGTGGAAAGGGGCCAGGCCTATTTTAATTGATAGAGCAATTGTCATTGTTGTGACAGAGGTGGTGTTTGTTAGGTTAATAATTGATCATTCTCCTGTTACTCAGGCATTGTTAATGCTCGAAAAGAGGATAAGTGAAGATGCAACTGCTTGTGTGATAAAGTATTTTGTGGTGGCTTCAATTGCTCGTGGGTGATGTTGTTTTGCTATTATTGGGATGATTGCTAAAGTGTTGATTTCAAGGCCCATTCAGGCTAGAAGTCAGTGGTGGCTTGATAGGGTAATTGTAGTGCCTAGTGCAAGGCTTGAAATTACAATGGATATAGTTGTTGGATTCATTAGTAAAGGAGGGAGTTTAACCGACATGTTTGGGGTATGGGCCCAAAAGCTTTTTTAGCTGACTTTACTAGAAGATAGTATAGTGGAAGTACGGAGGGTTTTGATCTCTTTGGTGTGGGTTCGAGCCCCATTCTTCTAAGGAAATGAGAGGATTTTAGCCTCTATTGATCACTCTATCAAAGTGGCCCTTAGTCTTTCGGGCACATTTCCAATTTTGTGGGGGTAGTCCTAGTGAGGAGATGGGGATAGAAATTGATCATATTGTTATTGCTAGGGTGATTGGTAGGAAGTTTTTTCAGACTAGATGTATTAGTTGGTCGTATCGGAATCGTGGGTATGATGCTCGGATTCATAGAAAAACTATTGATAGGATGGATGTTTTTAGTATTAGTGACAGGGTAGTGAGTTCTGGTTTAATCGTTAATGTCCCTAAGAATATAATTGTTGATAGTGTGTTTATTATTAGGATGTTGGCATATTCTGCTAGGAAAAATAAGGCGAATGGTCCTCCGGCGTATTCTACGTTGAACCCTGAAACTAATTCTGATTCTCCTTCTGTTAGGTCAAATGGTGCTCGGTTTGTTTCTGCTAATGTAGAGATGTATCATATAGCTGCTATAGGGAGTCCTGGTAGTAGAAGTCACGTATGTTCTTGTGTTATATTGAAGTTATATAGTGTAAATCCTCCCGCTAATATAATCATGCACAAGGTAATTAATCCTAGGGTTACTTCGTAGGAAATGGTTTGTGCTACTGCTCGTAGGGCTCCAATTAAGGAATACTTTGAATTTGAAGCTCATCCTGAGCCTAGGATCGAGTATACTGTAAGACTGGATAGGGCGAGAATAAATAGAATGCTAAGGCTTATATCTGTGAGTGGAAAGGGCATAGGAATTGGAATTCAGATAGATATTGCTAGAGTCAGTGCCATGGTTGGGGTGATAAGAAATAGGGCTTGGGATGCAGTTGAAGGTCGGACGGGTTCTTTGGTAAATAATTTTAGTCCGTCAGCAATAGGTTGAAGAAGCCCTGTTGTGCCTACCACGTTTGGTCCTTTTCGGTGTTGTATGTAGCCAAGCACTTTCCGTTCGATTAGTGTTAGGAATGCTACTGCTAACAGGATTGGTGCTATGTATAATAGGGGGTTGATTAGGCCATTTAACAGTATGTGCATAATTAGTGAAGGGATTTGAACCCTTGGGTGAAAGGGCTTAGGTCTTTAGCATTGGCCGGGCTCTGCCACACTAATAAGTCCTTATCTTGGTTTAGGTTTTTGGGGGCTATTCAATTGAGATTAGTCATTGATTTATAGGTTATGGCTTGCTTTTGCATTGGCCATGCTTTCTTGGTCCTTTCGTACTGAAGAAGGCTCCGCATAGATAGAAACTGACCTGGATTTCTCCGGTCTGAACTCAGATCACGTAGGGCTTTAATCGTTGAACAAACGAACCTTTGGAAGCGGCTGCACCCCCGGGATGCCCTGATCCAACATCGAGGTCGTAAACCCACTTGTTAATGTGAACTTTCAAAGTGGATTGCGCTGTTATCCCTAGGGTAACTTGGTTCGTTGATCAGATTTACTGGATCAATGATAGTTAGATGTTCTATTACTTAGAGCTGTATTTCTTGGTTAAAGGTGTTATTCTGTTCTTCGTTGAGGATTTTTTATTCTCCTTGATCGCCCCAATCGAAAATTTGTAACCATGTGTTGCCTTGATTGTTAACCCCGAAGGTTGAGTAAGTAGCAATTGGTTATTAATTTTAAGCTCCATAGGGTCTTCTCGTCTTATGTTAGCATCCCCGCCTCTGCACGGGGAGGTTAGTTTCACTGATCTAGTGCATGAGACAGTTAAGCCCTCGTGATGCCTTTCATACTAGTCTTTATTTAAAAGACAAGTGATTACGCTACCTTTGCACGGTCAAAATACCGCGGCCGTTGAACATATGTCACTGGGCAGGCTAGACCTCTTATATGTGGTTTGTTTGCAAGAGGCGATGTTTTTGGTAAACAGGCGGGGCTTAGTTTTGCCGAGTTCCTTATGCTCTTTTTAATCTTTCCATTAATGCTCTTGTGTTAGGTTAACGGTGGAGTTTTGTAGGGTTTTCTTGTATGGTTGCTACAATATGTTCTTTTCGTTAAATATCAGCGAGTTATTCAATCTGATTTACACTTGCATTTTGGAGGGTGTTTTACCCTTGTTACTAGTTCTAGCATAGTTAATTCTATATTGTTATAGAATAGCTTAATACTGATTAAGGGTTGGGATGTTATACTTGAATTTTTGGTTCATGTTCAGGTGAGCTTTGACGCTTTCTTTATGGGTGGCTGCTTTTAGGCCTACCAGTTTGATAGCCTTAGTTATTATAGTCATTACCCGGGATTATAGGCTGTGCCCTAATTCAATAAAGCTGTACCTTTATTGAATAGCTTCTAAGCATAATGGTTACTTGTTGGTGTTAAAAATGCTTAGAGTAGAACTTATATTCTTTTCTTAAGCAACCAGCTATCACTAAGTTCGTTAGGTCTGTCACCCCTACTCGGAGGTCTTTCCACTCTTTTGCCACAGAGAGGGGTTTGCTCAATTAGCTGCCTCGGAGTAGCTCACTTAGTTTCGGGGAGTCAAACTTAAATGCGTTTTGCTTGAATTTGACTTGCTAGACCATGATGCAAAAGGTACGAGATTGAATCTCTGCTTTTACTTGCTTTTGTTAATTTTTCATTTCTATTTCATATTTCCCTTGCGGTACTTGTTTATTGCTCTTTGATCCTTTTTTATCACCTATACTTAAGAAATAAAATGTTTTAGTTTGTGTGTGTTTATTTGTATTGCACATTAGTTGTTCATGGGGTGGGCTATAATTATGGCTCAAGATAATCTAGGTTTAATAGACATTTTTTCGGTGTAAGCGAAAGGCTTTAGTTAAGCTACATCTTGCTCCAAGCACACCTTCCGGTGTGCTTACCATGTTACGACTTGCCTCTTCTTAGTGGTTAATTAGGTTTATGTAGTTGTATTTTGTTATATTGAAGAGGGTGACGGGCGGTGTGTGCGCGCCCCAGGGCCGTTTTAAGAAGAACACTCTTTTTTCTTCTTACTACTAAATCCGCCTTCTGACCATGTTTCATGTAGGTCTTTCGTGTGTTCTATGGTTAGAAAATGTAGCCCATTTCTTTCCACTTTATTTGCTACACCTTGACCTGACGTTTTGATGATTAATCATTAGGCCTACTAATGTTCCTTCACAGGGTGGGCTGGCGACGGTGGTATATAGGCGGGGCTGGCAAAAAGTGGTGAGGTTAAGCGGGGGGTATCGATTATAGAACAGGCTCCTCTAGATGGATTTGGGGCACCGCCAAGTCCTTTGGGTTTTAAGCTGAAGCTCGTAGTCCCCTGGCGGAGATTAGTGTAATTAATCAAAGTTTACGGCTGAGCATAGTGGGGTATCTAATCCCAGTTTGTTTCTCAGCGATCGTGAGTTCAAGTTTTTAAAGCTACTTTCGTTAGTGTGTTTCCTTCAAACGAGAGCGTGCGACAGCTTGGTTTGGTTTTAGCTTTATTTAGGTTTTTCTTTAATCACGCTTTACGCCGTGGATAATCAACTTAAGTCTCTCGTGTAACCGCGGTGGCTGGCACGAGATTAACCGACTTTAGTTCTCTGTAGCTGAGTCAAGCTTTGTGGCGCTTATGCTCAAGGTTAATCACTGCTGAGCTCCCTTGGGGGTGTGGCGTAGCAAGGTGTCATGGGCTAAATATTGGGCCTGATACCAGCTCCTCTTCCTCTGTTTGGAGGTTAAAGGGCATTTTCACAGGGGTGCGGAGACTTGCATGTGTAATCTCAGAGAAAGTTGATTTTAAGGCTAGGACCAAACCTTTGTGCTTTTGAAGCTTTTAAGGGCTTATCTCAGCATCTTCAGTGCTGTGCTTTAATTAAGCTACATAAGC